AGCTCAAAGGCGTAAAATTATTATTTGGGAATTATTTCAAGCAAATGTGCATTCTCCTCTTTTTTTGGACAGAATACAAAAATACCCTCTTTTTTCTTTTAATATCTCCGGGTTGGCTGAACTTTTTTTTAGAAATTGGGTAGGGAAAGGAAAATCATTGAAAGTTGATGAGTATACAGAAGAAGAGACAAAAAAAGAGGAACAAAAAGAGAAGAACAAAAGAAAGGAAAAAGCACGAATAGAGATAGCGGAAGCTTGGGATACCATCCCATTTGCACAAGTAATAAGAGGTTGCATGCTAGTAAGTCAATCTATTCTTAGAAAATATATTTTATTACCTTCATTCATAATTGCAAAGAATATTGGGCGTATATTCCTATTGCAACTTCCTGAATGGTCTGAGGATTTACAGGAGTGGAGTAGAGAGATGCATGTTAAATGCACCTATAATGGTGTTCCATTATCAGAAACAGAATTTCCTAAAAATTGGTTAACAGACGGTATTCAGATAAAAATTTTATTTCCTTTCTGTCTGAAACCTTGGCACAAATCGAAACTACGATCCTCTCAGTCTCAGAAAGATTTAATGAAAAAACAAAAAGATGATTTTTGTTTTTTAACTGTTTGGGGAATGGAAGCCGAACTTCCTTTTGGTTCGCCCCGAAAACGACCTTCCTTTTTTAAACCCATTTTGAAAGAACTCGAAAAAAAAATTGTAAAATTTAAAAATAAGTATTTCCAAGTTCTAATAGTTTTTAAAGGAAAAACAAAATTACTTCGAAAAATTTTTAAAAAAACAAAAAAATGGATTATAAAAAATGTTATTTTAATAAAAAAAAAAAGAAAAGAACTTTTAAAAGTAAATCCAATTCTATTATTTCGATTAAGAGAAGTATATGAGTCAAGTGAAATTAAAGTAGAAAAAGATTCGATAATCAGCAATCAGATAATTCACGAACCACTTATTGAAATGTCATCTCCGAGTTGGACAAATTCTTCATTGATAGAAAAAAAAATGAACGATCTAACTGATCGAATAAGTACAATTCAAAATCAAATAGTAAAAATCGCAAAAGAGAAAAAAAAAGTAACTGAAAAGAAAAAAAGTTCTAATGATAAAAGATTAGAAAAATGGCAAATATTAAAAAGAAGAAATGCTCGATTAATCTGTAAATTACCCCTTTTTTTTCAATTTTTTATTGAACGAATATACACAGATATATTTTTATCTATCATTAATATTCCCAGAATGAATACAAAACTTTTTTTAAAATTAAAAAAAAAAATTCTTGATAAATCCATTTACAATAATGAACGAAAGCAAGACCAAATTGATAAAAAAAAGAAAAATCTAATTCCGTTTATTTCAATTCTAAAAAAGTCACTTGAGAATATTAGTAATAGTAAAAGAAATTCACATATTTTTTATGACTTATCCTACATGTCACAAACATATGTATTTTACAAATTATCACAAATCCAAGTTATTAACTCTTATAAATTAAGATCTGTTCTTCAATATAAAGGAATTCCCTTTTTTCTTAAGCCTGAAATAAAGAATTTTTTTGAAACACAAGGAATAGTTCAGTCAAAATTAGGGAGTAAGAAAATTCCGAGTTATGAAATGAATCAATGGAAAAACTGGTTAAGAGGGCATTCTCCATACGAGTTATCTTCGATCAGATGGTCTAGATTAATACCAGAAAAATGGCGAAATAGAGTTCATCAGTGTCGTATAGTTAAAAAGGAAAATTTTAACAAATGGCATTTAGATAAAAAAGACCAATTATTTGATTCAAAAAAAAAAATGGAAATATATTCATTATCAAATAAAAAAGAAAACTTTCCAAAATACTATAGCTATGATCTTTTATCATATAAATTTCTTAATTCTGAAGAATGCTTTTTTTATGGATTGCCGTTTCAAGAAAATAAGAACCACGAAATTTCTTATAACACACATAAAGATACCCTTTTTGATATGCTGAGGGAGGTTCCGATCAATAATTATTTAGGAAAGGTCAATATTCTATATATGGAAAAAACGACCGATAGAAAATATTTGGATTGTAAAATTCTCAATTTTGATCTTAGACAAAAAGGCGATATTGAAGCCTGGATCACCATGGATACCAATAGAAATAAAAATTCCCACGTTGGTATCAATAATTCTCAAAAAAATCACAAAAAAGATCTTCTTTATCTTAGGATTCCAGAAATGACTCGACCAAAATCCCCCAAAGGATTTGGGGATTGGATGGGAATGAATGAAAAAATGCTAAAGTGTTCCATATCAAATATAGAACTTTGGTTCTTCCCAGAATTCGTGGTACTTTATAATACATATAAAACGAAACCTTGGTTTATACCAAGCAAATTACTTCTTTTAAATTGGAATAGTGAAAATCGTAGTGAAAATAAAAAGATCAATGAGAAGCAAAAAGGAAATTATTTGGTACTATCAAATAAAAAGGATCGAAATCAAGAAGAAAAAGAACCCCCAAGCCAAGTAGATCTTGAATCCGATTTTTCACAACAAAAAAATATTGAAGAAAATTATGCAAGATCAGATATGAAAAAAGGTAAAAAGAAAAAACAATACAAAAGCAACACAGAAGCAGAACTGGACTTCTTCCTGAAACGTTATTTGCTTTTTCAATTGAGATGGGACGAGACTTTGAACCAAAGAATGATTAATAATATCAAGGTATACTGTCTCCTGCTTAGATTGATAAATCCAAAAAAAATTACTATATCCTCGATTCAAAAGAAAGAAATGAGTTTGGATATAATGCTGATTCAGAAGAATTTAACTCTCACAGAATTGATGAAAAGGGGAGTATTGATCATAGAACCCCTTCGTCTGTCTGGAAAAAATGATGGACAATTGATTATGTATCAAACCATAAGTCTTTCGTTGGTTCATAAGAGTAAGCACCAAACTAATCAAAAATACCAAGAGAAAAGATACGTTTCTAAGAAAAATTTTGATGAACTTATTTCACCACATCAAAGAATAACTAGAAATAGAGAAAAAAATAATTTTGATTTGTTTGTTCCTGAAAATATTTTCTCGTTTAGACGTCGTAGAAAACTAAGAATTCTAATTTGTTTCAATTCAAAGACTAGAAATGATGTAGATAGAAATCTATTATTTTGGAACGGAAAGAACATACGTAGCCAAGTTTCGTATGACAGTAATCATTTTGATAGAAAGAAAAATCAATTAATGAAATTAAAATTTTTCCTTTGGGCTAATTATCGATTAGAAGATTTAGCTTGTATGAATCGTTATTGGTTTAATACGAATAATGGCAGTCGTTTCAGTATGTTAAGGATACATCTCTATCCACGATTGAAAATTGATAAAAATTGGTAGATAATACACGTTTTATATATACCATATACCCTATATAATATAGGGTATATGAAAAAAGACATACACAGATCCCATGTCTTACATTTCATTCATATAGCCAATAGCAAATGAATAATGTTTCAATTCGATTGCGAAATGAATCAACAGAACCTTTTTCCGTATAGGTCTAAATTTTTCGATGCGAAAATTACGAACCTTTTCCTATCCCTATCTAAATCCAATTCAACATTGGATTAATTGATTTGAATTCAGAAAATTAGAAATTCATAAAAAAATTCGGATTATATATTTTATATACCACATTGAAATTAATGGCATTATTATTACTGATCCGTAAAATCCATATCTGTAAAAAAAAAAAAGAAAGAGGAATTATTTTTTATGGTAAAAAATTCATTTATTTCACTTATTTCTGAAAAAGAAAACAAAGAAAATAGAGGATCTGTTGAATTTCAAGTATTCAGTTTCACCACTAAGATAAGGAAACTTACTTCACATTTGGAATTGCACAAAAAAGACTATTCATCTCAGAGAGGTTTGCGGAAAATTCTGGGAAAACGTCAACGGCTACTGACCTATTTGTCAAAAAAAAAAAGAGGACGTTATAAAGAATTAATTAACGAGTTGGATATTCGAGAAATAAAAACTCGTTAATTTGAAGCGTGATACCATTTGAACTTATTCATTTAAAATTTGATGAACTTCTTTTTACTTTCAGCAATGCATGGAAGAATGACTCGAGAAAAAACTTATGATTTCACCAACTACAAGAAAAGACTTCATGATAGTCAATATGGGACCTCATCACCCATCAATGCATGGTGTTCTTCGACTGATCGTTACTCTCGACGGTGAAGATGTTATTGACTGTGAACCAATATTGGGTTATTTACATAGAGGGATGGAGAAAATTGCAGAAAATCGAACAATTATACAATATTTGCCTTATGTAACGCGTTGGGATTATTTAGCTACTATGTTTACAGAAGCAATAACCGTAAATGGGCCCGAGCAGCTAGGAAATATTCAAGTACCTAAAAGGGCTAGCTATATCCGAGCTATTATGTTAGAGTTGAGTCGTATCGCTTCACATTTGTTATGGCTTGGCCCTTTTATGGCAGATATTGGGGCACAGACCCCTTTCTTCTATATTTTTCGAGAACGAGAATTGATATATGACCTATTCGAAGCTGCTACTGGTATGCGTATGATGCATAATTATTTTCGTATCGGAGGAGTAGCCGCTGATCTACCTTATGGCTGGATAGATAAATGTTTGGATTTTTGCGATTATTTTTTAACCGGGGTTTCTGAATATCAAAAGCTTATTACACGGAATCCTATTTTTTTAGAACGAGTTGAAGGTGTAGGCATTATTGGCGCAGAAGAAGCACTAAATTGGGGTTTATCAGGACCAATGCTACGAGCTTCCGGAATACAATGGGATCTTCGTAAAGTTGATCATTATGAGTGTTACGACGAATTTGATTGGGAAGTTCAATGGCAAAAAGAGGGGGATTCATTAGCTCGTTATTTAGTTCGAATCAGTGAAATGACAGAATCCATTAAAATTCTCCAACAGGCTTTAGAAGGAATTCCAGGGGGACCTTATGAGAATTTA